AATACAATACTATTCATTGAGAATCTCAATTTTGAATGATACTTATTTCGTATGAGCCAATAGGATGAACTGAAAAAGGTCTGCATCATTAACTATGTAAGATACATATCAACATCAATTATATATCCGGCTCCGCAAAATAAAAAGTACGATCAAAGAAATGAAGAATATAGAAATACCAAAAAAAAATACAAAAAAACGGACCGGATTTTTTTGTAATATATCTGAGATGAATTTTTACTATTCCCAACCTCTGAATTCGCCTAGATTCAACTTTTTGGTCTTTCAACCAACAAATTAAACCATTTGAATATTGTTGAAATATTAACATTCTTTTTAGAGCGCAGAAAAAAGCGAAACAAAATCAAATAATTCATTTACATACTTTATATACCTAGAATATACATCTATTCTTTCTTCATCTAGAAAGAGAATATCTGTGGACACCTAGATAAATTATGTATGATAATCAAGACCACTAATAAATATATATTATATCTATTCCCAAAATTCATTAAAATGAATATGGGAATAGATACTCATACAAATGAATCGCCGGGAACCAGATTTGAACTGGTGACACGAGGATTTTCAGTCCTCTGCTCTACCGGCTGAGCTATCCCGACCATTCTTGAGGCACTATCCTCATTTTAAGAAATTAGTTGAGTCTATGTCAACTAAAAAAAAAAAGAGGATATAGGATAAAAAATTAGAGAATAATAGGGGCTTTTGGGGATAGAGGGACTTGAACCCTCACGATTTCTAAAGTCGACGGATTTTCCTCTTACTAAAAATTTCATTGGTGTCGGTATTGACATGTAGAATGGGACTCTATCTTTATTCTCGTCTGATTAATCATTTCTTCAAAAGATCCATCAGACTATGTTGGAGTGACTGATTTGATCAATGAATATTACATTTTTTCTTCAAGTTGGAATTCATTTGATTCACATCTTTTGTGATCGAAATCGAATCGAAATATTTCCAAAAATAAGTTTGTAATTTTCATTAATCAACTGAAATACTATTTCAGTAAATATATATAAACATATATATGTTTATCCTTGATCCTTTCTGGAATTTTTATAGAAGGATTCATTTCCTACTGCGAAAGGAAATTTTAATGTTGTCAACTCCATTTGTTAGAACAGCTTCCATTGAGTCTCTGCACCTATCCAATTTTAACTTTCTGAACTTTTATTTTTTTGTTTTCGGAAAGCAGGATTTGGCTCAGGATTGCCCATTGTGAATTCCAGGGTTTCTCTGAATTTGAAAGTTTTCACTTGGTAAGTTTCCATACCAAGGCTCAATCCAATTAAGTCCGTAGCGTCTACCTATTTCGCCATATCCCCCCTTTTTTTCTTTGAGATTGGGATCTCATTAGGATGTTTTTTCATTTGTATTATGAGAATGTAATACCTATTCCCATTTTGAAAAAAAAAAAAAAGTTTCCTTCTATCATTGTTTAATTGATTTTCTTTCATCTATATTGGATAGCCATATTTGGTCGAATCATAAATGATTCTATTATCTCTGTATTCGCAATTCAATATAGATAGATATATACCACATATCTATCTCTTTTTTATCTCCCCCCTTCTATCATTTTTTGATAGAATTTGGAATACTCGAACGTTCGATTCTTTTTTCCTTAGAGCGGACAGATACCGACCCTATAATAAAAATTCTAATCTAATATAAAAACTAAAAGCAAAAATCCATTTATTAATATTAATTTCGAATTCGATAGAAATATCGAATTTCTAATTACTTATTTATATATTTCAAATTAATTTCTTTTGATAATCCATCCAATTTTTTAGAATTCTAATGTAGAATTCTATTCTATAACATTATATTAATTATATTATTTATTTTATTATATAAATATATATTATTTAATATTTTAATATAAATTACTTTGTCCTGTAATCTCATTATTCATTATAATAAGAATATTATAATATTCTTTTCAATTTGAAATCTAATCTACTATGACTAATATTAGTCATTATTTCAAAGATTGAAATAAATATTTGTATTTGAAATAGTATTTTATTTTACATATCTATTATTTTTAGATTCTATTTATACATATTTAAAATAGAAGGTATTCTAGTTCTAGAATTCTTATTATTAATTTAATTAATATAATATATAATAATATATTATAGAAAAAATTGATTATTAAATAATAGATCATAAAATAGAAGAGATATAATAAATAAGAATTATGTGTTGTGTTAGATGTAAATATTTGATTTATTATTTAATATATATATATTATAAATATTTCTTTATCTCTTATATTTATTTGAATTTTTAGAGATGAAAACTATGTTATGAAATGAAGAGCTAATAAATATAAATAAACAATTAATAAGTAATATACCCGTAGTTTATGAAAGAATTCATATGCATACACAATTTGTGTTATGTGAGCCCGCTTAGCTCAGAGGTTAGAGCATCGCATTTGTAATGCGATGGTCATCGGTTCGAC